AACAAATAATGCCTCCTAGAATTTTTTGTTCCCCACACTTCTAGTTCGTTCGATTACCCGCTTTTTTATGCTAATCTCTATCCCCATTTTATGGCATTGAAATCTGGCATATAGTAACACAGTCCTGTCAATTCAATTTGAACAAAGAAAAGGGCGGTAAAGCCATAAACTTCTTCAAACAAAAATCTACCTATTATGTTATGACTAAGAGTGCGCTACAAGGGAGTCCCCGAAGTTCGTAGAAAAAGAGCAAGTAAATAAAAGGTTTTTCGGAATTGATTTTTTGATCATAAAGAATTGACAACCAAAATTTTTTCTTTTTACGAACCTGATGTCGATAAATCCGCGAGTCTAGAAATTCATTTCGGCCAATTGAACCTTCTCGAACTGTTTCTTTTTAAGAACTAAAAATATTTGTGCCAAAATAACAGATGCCAAGAAGACCAAAAGGCCTTGGACACGTAATGGATCTTGAAGTACTATTTCGGCATCTCCCTGACCAAATCCACCCACATTAGGATTACTCGTTAATGGTTGATCCAATTTGATGGATTCACCCTCTGAAACAAGAACTTCTGGTCCTGGAGGGATAATATCAACCACTTGACGTCCATCCGATGGACCTGTTATGATTATTTCATACCCCCCTTTTTCTTTTCGTATGATTTTGCTTACTATGCCCGCCCCTGTAGCATTATAAACTGTATTGTTACTCTTGCTTCCGTCGGGATAAATCTGACCCCTTCCCCTATTTCCTCCTACATATATAGGATATTTTAAGAAGTGAACATCTTTCTTAGTAGCGGGGTCGGGGGAAAGAATAGGAAAGGTGATTTCACTATATTTCTGGCCGGGGACAGGCCCTATTACAAGAATATTTTTTTTATTAGGGCGGTAGCTCTGAAAAGACAAATTTCCTATCTTTTCTTTCATCTCGGGAGAAATACGATCGGAAGGAGCTAATTCAAACCCCTCCGGTAAAATAAGAACAGCCCCCACATTCAAACCCCCTTTCTTACCATTAGCAAGGACTTGTTTCACTTGCTTATCATAAGGGATTCGAACAACTGCTTCAAATACAGTATCGGGAAGTACTGCTTGTGGAACCTCAATATCCACGGGCTTATTAGCTAAATGACAATTGGCACATACAATACGCCCAGTCGCTTCTCGTGGATTTTCATAACCTTGCTGTGCAAAAATGGGATATGCACTTGAAACGGGTGCCCGAGTTATGATATATATCATGAGCGATACGGAAATCGATCGAGTAATATGTTCCTTTATCCAAGAAAAATTATTTCTAGTTTGCATGGTCTAATCATTGGTCTGAAAATTTCTACAATAAATTGGGTAGGTCCCTAGTATAGTTTCCTATCCACGATTCTGCTATTTATTGGAATCATTTTACTGGAATACTATACTATAAAAATAGTATGAAAACCCCCGGATAGAATGTTTTTAATACTTATGTAGAACTACATAAGTAAGAAACGTTCTAATTGGATTGATTGATGATTTATCAATCATTCATTGAATGATAAATAACTACAAGTGATGGAGATACACGATTTAAATAACGAAAAATCCAATATTTAAAAATAGTATCGAGAATAACCGGAAAAGTGGAAACAAGACCAGATATAATTTGGTCATTATGACCAAATCCAAAATCTTTGTACACAGAACCAATCATTAGTTCCCACCCGTGGGGTGAATGAAATCCGATACATAAATCGGTTAATAAAAGAATCGAAAAGGCTTTTACTGTATCACTTAAGTTATATACGAATTCCTGAGCCCAAGAGTTAAGAATAACAAGTTCTTCATTACCTAAAATCGAATAACCACTTAGAATAACAAAACAGATTATATTTGTCGAGAAGTGTAAAATTGTATGGATACGATCCTCGTTGTGTATCTTGATTAATTGGATCGTTTCTTTGTGGATTCCTATAAGAAACTTTTGTAGATATGTCTCCGAGTATTCCTTGATCATTTCTTCCAAGAAGAGGATTTCGTCTAATTCTATGAACTTTTCTAGAATACTTTTTTCTTGAATATCATTCAAAAAAATTTCGGATTGGCCGATATTCACCCAATTAATAACCCAAGATTCCATACTTTTAGTAAATGAGAGAGAAATCCACCAGGGCAGAAATACTATAGATGCAAGATACAAAAGAGGAGTGAAAGCTTTCTTTTTTGCCATTTTTCGCCTGTTAATTTTTAATTAACCCACTCCATTTGTCGACTTTATATAATCGAATCTTTCTTTCAAACATGAGTTGTAGACAAGGCATCAAACCTACGAATCTATTTTATTTGTGATTTTGTTTTGAATCTAGAAAGAATCCAGAAATAGACTAAGACTCCACTTCGAATTTGACTAAAGAAATAATACAAGTGTTGCCAGAGATATCTCAATTCATCAAATTCCAAACAAGTGTCTCCTTTCGATGAATGGTCGAAAGAAGTACTTTAAGGAATGAATATTATTGAGATTTTGAGACGAAAGAATCCCTTATTCTATCAAAATATCCAATATTTCAAAAAAATGCCAACGATTCCCCATAGTCAAGAATAGAATAATTGAGATAAATATATTGTGATGGTCAAAAAAATGAGTGGCAAAACAAGATAGAAACAGACCAGTTATCATTATTAAGAAAACCCATTATTGGGTAGTAAAGAACACAAATGAAAGGTCGAGTGAAAAAAAATTTACAAGATCAAGATATGGTTTATCTGTATCTGTTTATCCTAAAGTATCACTTAGTTATAGAAAAAGCAGGATTCTTGCATTTTTTCCCTCCTGCCGAGAAAGCATTCGTTCTTCAGCCCAGTTCCTTTTCTCAAAATCAAAATACTTCAATTGGTACGCGCAAGAAATAGGCCAATTCCGCGGCTTTTTTTTCAATTTCTTGTGGAGTCAAATTCTCATCAGTACGAGTCAACGGAACAGCCCCCCGGCCTCTGATATCCATATAAAGGACAGGACGCGAAAAAATACCCTCTTTAACTTCTATTCGAACGGATTGAATATCTTTTATAAGGAATCGGAGGAATATGCGACGATTTTTTCCAGGAAATCCCCAACGAAAAATACACACTATTCCTTCCTTTCTATCGAATCGATCATAACCACTACCTACATTCCAGGAGATTGTGCACCACAAATAGGAACTAATAAAGAGACCCGCGATCCCGTAGAAAGACATCACGATCCCCTGTGGAAAAAAAATGATTTGCTGAGACGGAACAAAAGATATCAAATTTCTACCAAGAAAACTGGAAGTTCCAACCAACAAGAATCCTAATGAACCTAAAAAAACGATAAGGGCCCAGCAAAAATTACTTAGTTTTCGAGACCCCGTTATAAGTTCTATCCATATATGTTCTGATCGCCAACTCATACTTCATCCGATTGCATTTTATTGAAGTTGAAAGAATACCCCAAATTATTTTGACTTTACTTTTTTTGTTTCCGCATGCACTTTCATTAACTAGCACTAGTTTGGTGTGAACTAGCACTAGTTTAATGAGAACTTTTAGGGGTAATTCATCAAATTTGTTTAGATCTAAAATAATAACATACCCCTCATATGATCCCAATATACATATTGATATACATATAGATCGGCCAACTTTACATTTTAGGCATCCAGCGATCCTGATCTATTTGAAACTGGCTAGAATTAAGTTACCTATAGATCATTTTCTGCAGGCATAAGAGCTTTTTCTTTTATGTTCGACAGAAATCACATGTTCTACCATATTTTCTTTTCTGAAATAAATATCTATGTTATGCTACAAGTCTAAGTTTCAAAAAAAAACGAATGAGATTAGGTCCCCTCGGATCTAAACAATCTTGTTTTTTTGAACATGAAGAAATAAAGAAGCCATTGCAATTGCCGGAAATACTAGGCCTACTAAAGGCACAAAAATAGAGGGAAAGTGGAAAGTTGTCATAAAATGGGGTACCTCGGTTTATTATTTGTACCTGTTCTTTTTTTTTAATATCATATTTTATATTTATACTAATTATAATTAATAATTGTAATTATTATGAATTCGTAGTTATTATTAATTAATTCAATTTGAAAATTTTTCATTTTAATTAGAGATATTAAGTATCTAAGTGAGTATATAGAATAAGTCCAAGGAATGTAGAATTAAATAAATGGACTTATTCATCTATCTACATGAAAGATACATATGATAATCCATTTTTTTCTTCGTTTCTTTGTGTTTTGTTCTTGGCTTCAACTTTAATAAAGAAATAGTTATCCCCAACTTTTGAGTTTTATTCTTTCTACAATTAGATCTTAGGTCGCCAAAGAAAACTCCCTTTTTAGTTACTTTGATTCCGATAAGCTAAGATTCGGATAAGCTAACTACTTGTTTCCTACAAATAAAAAAATGGAACTTAGTGCACTCTACTTGATTGAATTGGAATTCAAAGGAAAGAAGGCGTGGAGCTTAAATAACTCACTCAGAACGCTTTTCAAAAGATTACGCGGTACGATTAGGTCGAATAAGCCCTTCTGGAATAAATATTCAGCCGCTTGTGAACCTTCGGGTACGGTTTTATTCAATGTTTGTTCAATTACTCTTTTACCCGCAAATGCAATGTAGGAATTTGGTTCGGCAATAATAATATCTCCCAACATACCAAAACTAGCTGTTACCCCACCAGTAGTAGGAGATGTAAGGATTGATACATACAATAACTTTTTATTTGATTGATAATCATATAAAGCAGACGATATTTTAGCCATTTGCATCAGGCTCAAACTCCCTTCTTGCATGCGCGCTCCCCCCGAAGCGCACACTATAATAAGAGGTAGAAATTGATTGGTAGCGTACTCAATCAAACGGGTGATTTTCTCCCCGACTACGGATCCCATACTACCCCCCATAAACTGAAAATCCATAACCCCAATTGCTACGGGAATACCATTTAATTGACCTGTGCCTGTTTGAACAGCCTCAGTTAA